AAAATGAAAAAATTAATGATATATAATTCATATATGTAAGGTCAATAATTCATCTCATAAAGGTAAATGTAATAAAGCATTACTAATAATTCCTAATTAAACAAAATTGTTTAATAAAAATAAAAAAAAAATAAAGAGCCCTGAGTCAATAAAGACTAAGAGGGTTGACTCAAGAACAAATTGAATTTGTTAATTTAAGGACTCCGCTATAGAATTTAGACCTAACCATACCATTAATCACGAAGCGATGAGAACGACAGAACCCCTGATTGCATAAGATTCTATTGAAAACGAATCCTAATGATTCATTGGGTAGGATGGCGAAACGAACTAGGAACCAATTCATTTATTATGAAATGTCATATCATGAACTAATCCTATAAAAAGTAAATATTCGCCTGCGAAAAAGTGGAGTTTTCCAATTTTAAAATTGCAGTCGATCCAATATAATATGCTAATAAAAGGAAAAACAAAAAAAAAGATTCTTTAAAACCTTATATAAAAAAATATTATCTTAGAATTCTTTCATTCGCGAGGAGCTGGATGAGAAGAAACTATCATGTCCAGTTCTGTAGTAGAGATGGAAGTAATAAATAACCATCAACTATAACCCCAAAAGAACCCGATTTCGTAAACACCATAGAGGAAGAATGAAAGGAATATCTTATCGAGGTAATCGTATTTGCTTCGGTAAATACGCCCTTCAAGCGCTTGAACCCGCTTGGATTACATCTAGACAAATAGAAGCAGGCCGTAGAGGAATGACACGAAATGCACGCCGCGGCGGAAAAATATGGGTACGCATATTTCCAGACAAACCAGTTACAGTAAGACCTACAGAAACACGTATGGGTTCAGGAAAAGGATCTCCCGAATATTGGGTATCTGTCGTTAAACCAGGGAGAATACTTTATGAAATGAGCGGAGTACCAGAAAATATAGCCAGAAAGGCTATTTCAATAGCGGCATCAAAAATGCCTATACAAACACAATTCATTATTTCAGGATAGAAATGTAGAAAATATGTTTTTCGGACGAAAAAAAAATTGCAGATTTCTTTTTTTCTTTTGAAAAAAGAATATTTATTTTTTTTTATGTCACCTTTTGCATTGAAAAAACAGATAAAAAGGAAAGGATATGATTCAACCTCAAACCCATTTAAATGTAGCGGATAACAGCGGAGCCAGAAAATTGATGTGTATTCGAATTATAGGAGCTAATAATCGACGATATGCTCAAATTGGTGACATTGTTGTTGCTGTAATCAAGGAAGCAATACCAAATACACCACTAGAAAAATCAGAAGTGATTAGAGCCGTAATTGTACGTACTTGTAAAGAACTCAAACGCAACAATGGTATAATAATACGATATGATGACAATGCTGCCGTTGTTATTGATCAAGAAGGTAATCCAAAAGGAACTCGAATTTTTGGGGCAATTGCCCGAGAATTAAGACAGTTAAATTTCACTAAAATAGTTTCATTAGCACCTGAAGTATTATAAGATGAGGCCATAATACATTTTTACTGTTTATATTCTAGTAATAGTATTTGAATTAAATGAACGTGATTAATTAGTAGATTGGTTGTGTCGCACGTATATGCCCTTAAAAATCCATAAATATTTAAAAAAATTCCAAAAGAGCATGTTGATTATATCAAAATTTGGGGACAACAAAAATCTTAGTTTATTATGAGTAAAGACACTATTGCAAATCTACTAACCTATATACGAAACGCTGACATGAATAAAAAAAGAACGGTTCGAATACCATATACTAACATCACTGAAAGCATTGTTAAAATCCTTTTACGAGAAGGTTTTATTGAAAACACGAGGAAACATCAGGAAAGAAACAAAAGTTTTTTAGTTTTAACCCTACGACATCGAAGAAATAGAAAAAGACTAGATAGAACTGTTTTAAATTTAAAAAGGATCAGTCGACCTGGTCTACGAATCTATTCTAACTATCAACGAATCCCGAAAATTTTAGGCGGGATGGGAATTGTAATTCTTTCTACTTCTCGGGGTATAATGACAGACAAAGAGGCTCGACTAAACGTAATCGGTGGAGAAATTTTGTGCTATATATGGTAATCTTTATGATATGAAAATCATATACATAATTTTCATATTTATGAAACAAGAGGAAAGGGGGAGTTTATACTATTACTATTTTACCCTCCACATTAGTTGATACCTAAAGCGAAAGAAGAAAAATAGGTTCATTTCGGTTTAATTTATGAATCATTTCCCAAGGCTATACTCGTGTTTTGGTTCGATTAGATAATGAAAATATGTTATGTTTCATAAAAAAAAGATATCATTCAACCAGAGACGTATAATTTCTCGACTATGAAATAAAGATTAGAATGATTATGGGGTTTTATCAATTTCAACATGGATTTCATGGAGATAGAATAGGGTTCGAAATAAAAATTATAAATTTCAAGAAACTTATTTTCTTCCAATAAAATAAAGAGATTCAGAATTAAGT